CTATGGAAAAATGGTGGTTCAATTCGATGTTGTTTAATAGGGGGTTAGAATACAGGTGTGGGCTAAGTAAATCAATGGATAGTTTTGGTCCTATTGAAAATACCAGTGTAAGTGAAGATCCAATTCTAACTGATATGGATAAAAACATTCAGGGGTGGAGTGATAGTGACAATTCTAGTTACAGTAATGTTGATTATTTAGTCGGCGTTGAGAACATTCGGAATTTCATATCTGATGACACTTTTTTAGTTAGGGATAGTAATAGGGACAGTTATTCCATATATTTTGATATTGAAAATCAAATTTTTGAGATTGATAATGATCATTCTTTTCTAAGTGAACTAGAATGTTTTTTTTATAGTTATAAGAATTTCAGCTATCTGAATAATGTATCTAAGAGTGACGATCCCGACTATGATCATTACATGTATGATACTAAATATAGTTGGAATAATCACATTCATAATTGCATTGACAGTTATCTTCGTTCTCAAATCTGTATTGATGGTTACATTTTAGGTGATAGTGATAAATACAATGACAGTTACATTTATAGTTTCATTTGTGGTAAAGGCAGAAATATTAGTGAAAGAAGGAATTCCAGTCGCACGAATGCTACGAGTGATAGTGCTTTAACTAGAAGAGAAAGTTCTAATCATCTAGAGGAAACTCCAGATTTAGAGGAAACTCCAGATTTAGAGGAAACTCCAGATTTAGAGGAAACTCCAGATTTAGAGGAAACTCCAGATTTAGAGGAAACTCCAGATTTAGAGGAAACTCCAGATTTAGAGGAAACTCCAGATTTAGAGGAAACTCCAAAAACTCCAATAAATTACAGCCATTTGTGGGTTATGTGCGAAAATGAAGATTGTTATGGATTAAATTATAAGGCATTTTTTAAATCAAGAATGAATATTTGTGAATACTGTGGATATCATTTGAAAATGAGCAGTTCAGATAGAATTGAACTTTTGATTGATCCAGGTACTTGGAATCCGATGGATGAAGACATGGTTTGGGTGGATCCCATTGAATTTCATTCAGAAGAGGAAGAAGAGGAATCTTATAAAGATCGTATTGAATTTCATTCAGAAGAGGAAGAAGAGGAATCTTATAAAGATCCCATTGAATTTCATTCAGAAGAGGAAGAAGAGGAATCTTATAAAGATCCCATTGAATTTCATTCAGAAGAGGAAGAAGAGGAATCTTATAAAGATCCCATTGAATTTCATTCAGAAGAGGAAGAAGAGGAAGAAGAGGAAGAAGAGGAAGAAGAGGAACCTTATCAAGATCGTATTGATTCTTATCAAAGAGAGACAGGATTAACTGATGCTGTTCAAACAGGCACAGGTCAACTAAATGGTATTCCCGTAGCAATTGGGGTTATGGATTTTCAGTTTATAGGGGGTAGTATGGGATCCGTAGTAGGTGAGAAAATCACCCGTTTGATCGAATATGCTGCCAATCAATTTTTACCTCTTATTCTAGTATGTGCTTCGGGAGGAGCACGTATGCAAGAAGGAAGTGTGAGCTTGATGCAAATGGCTAAAATATCTTCTGCTTTATATGATTATCAAATAAATAAAAAGTTATTCTATGTCTCGATCCTTACATCTCCTACTACTGGTGGGGTGACGGCTAGTTTTGGTATGTTGGGGGATATCATTATTGCCGAACCCAACGCTTACATTGCATTTGCGGGTAAAAGAGTAATTGAGGAAACATTGAAGATTGAAGTACCTGAAGGTTCACAAGAGGCTGAAAATTTATTCGATAAGGGCTTATTTGATTCAATTGTACCGCGTACTCTTTTAAAGGGCGTTCTTAGTGAGTTATTGCAGTTCCACGCTTTCTTTCCTTTGACTCCAAATTAAATGAAGTAGAGCTTTAAATTATTCAATTTTTTTTTTTCGTTTATTATTATTATAATTAGTATAATTAGTAAAAAAATAAATATATAAATATAAATAAATAAATATAAATAATAATATTAATATAAATATAATTCAATATTAAATATAATAATTATAATATAATTATACTATTCTAAAATTAATTCTAAAATTAATATTCAATATTACTATTTTTTTTATTATATTTAAAATTAAAATTAGAATTCTAATTAATATTGAATTTCTATTAATAATTTAATAATTTATTATATATACTCATACTCATTTAGATATACTTAGTAGAATTCTATATAGAATTCTATTCTATATGGATTTCTATATAAAAATATACTTGGTATAAGTATATATGATATGAATTCTAGTGATTCAAAAATCTCTTTATAACAATATAAAAATAGAAAAATAACAGGTAAAAATCTTAATAGAACAATAACAAAAAACTAAAAAAATAACAGGTACAAATATTAAATCGAGGTACCCATTCTATGACAACTCTCAGCAACTTACCCTCTATTTTTGTGCCCTTAGTAGGCCTAGTATTTCCGGCAATTGCAATGGCTTCTTTATTTCTCCATGTTCAAAAAAACAAGATTTTTTAGATACGGACAGCAGTAGGGACAAATCTCATCTATTTTTTTTAGATCTAGAAGCAATTTGATGAATTACTCCTAAAGGTTTACATAAAAATAGTGCTAGTTGATGAGAGTTACTTCGCAAACAAGGAAAAGTCAAATAAAATTCATTTGGTTGGGTTATTTTCTCAATTCCAAAAAAATACAACTGGATCTAATATGGGTTGGCGATCAGAACGTATATGGATAGAACTTATAACGGGGTCTCGAAAACCAAGTAATTTCTGCTGGGCCGTTATCCTTTTTTTAGGTTCATTAGGGTTCTTATTGGTTGGAACTTCGAGTTATATTGGTAGGAATTTGCTATCTTTATTTCCGTCTCAGCAAATTCTTTTTTTTCCACAAGGGATCGTGATGTCTTTCTATGGAATCGCTGGTCTCTTTATTAGCTCTTATTTGTGGTGTACAATTTTGTGGAATGTAGGTAGTGGTTATGATCGATTCGATAGAAAAGAGGGAATAGTGTGTATTTTTCGTTGGGGATTTCCTGGAAAAAATCGTCGTATCTTTTTCCGATTCCTTATGAAAGACATTCAGTCCATCAGAATAGAAGTTAAAGAGGGTATTTATACTCGTCGTGTCCTTTATATGGAAATCAGAGGACAGGGGGTCATTCCCTTGACTCGTACTGATGAGAATTTGACTCCACGAGAAATTGAACAAAAAGCGGCAGAATTGGCCTATTTCTTGCGTGTACCAATTGAAGTATTTTAAAAAAAAAAAAAACGAACTGAAAAATGAATGCTTTCTTAAAAAAAACGGAAAAAATTCTTGAATTTTTTTTTTATTTTTGATATTTTTTTGATAGAAAGGGTGTTTTTTTGTTTCGAAATCCAACTAATATTCATTACTTGAAGTGCTCTTTCATGCATTCATCGAAAGGGGAAATTGCGTCGAATTTTAGCAATTGATATCTTTGGAAACAATATTTTTTCTTCATTCAAATTGGAAGCAGACTCTTTCTTTTTCTTATTCTATTTGTGTATTCTTTCTAAATTCAAGAACTAACTCCCGAATTGCAAATAAAAAAAACGTGAGAATCGATTTATAGGCTCTATGACTTGTAATAGAACTTATGCTTGATAGAAATATTCTTATCATATAGAGTTGACGAATGAGGTGAAGCTGACTTCATTAAAGACGAAAAATGGCAAAAAAGAAAGCATTCATTCCCCTTCTATATCTTACATCTATAGTCTTTTTAGTCTTTTTGCCCTGGTGGATCTCTTTCTCATTTAAGAAAAATATGGAATCTTGGGTTACTAATTGGTCAAATACTAGGCAATCCGAAATTTTCTTGAATGATATTCAAGAAAAGAGTATTCTAAAAAAATTCATAGAATTAGAGGAACTGTTACTCTTGGATGAAATGATAAAGGAATACCCGGAAACACGTCTACAAAACCTTCGTATCGGAATCTACAAAGAAACGATCCAATTGATCAAGACGCACAACGAAGATCTTATGAATACGATTTTGCACTTCTCTACAAATATAATCTGTTTCGTTATTTTAAGTGGTTATTCTATTCTAGGTAATCAAGAACTTATTATTCTTAACTCTTGGGTTCAAGAATTCCTATATAACTTAAGCGACACAATAAAAGCTTTTTCTATTCTTTTATTAACTGATTTATGTATAGGATTCCATTCGACCCATGGTTGGGAACTAATGATTGGTTCTGTCTATAAAGATTTTGGATTTGCTCATAATGATCAAATTATATCCGGTCTTGTTTCCATTTTTCCAGTCATTCTAGATACAATTTTGAAATATTGGATTTTCCGTTATTTAAATCGTGTATCTCCGTCACTTGTAGTGATTTATCATTCAATGAATGACTGAAAAAAGGATCCACTGATCCAATTCTAAAGTTTGTTATTTTGTACAAAAGCTAACCATTCAAAAATTGACTTATTCTTTTTTTTCTTTTTCTTTCTACTCATCCAGCGGATTCCTCCTATATTCCAGTAAAATTCTTTTAGTACATAGCAGAATTATGGATAGGGAACTGTACCAGTGACCAACCTAATTTTATTGTAGAACTTTTCAGGATCAATGATTGGACCATGCAAACTAGAAATTACTGTTCTTGGATAAAGGAAGAGATTACTCGATCAATTTCCGTATCGCTCATGATATATATAATAACTCGAGCACCCATTTCAAATGCATATCCCATTTTTGCACAGCAGGGTTATGAAAATCCGCGAGAAGCAACTGGCCGTATTGTATGTGCCAATTGCCATTTAGCTAATAAGCCCGTGGATATCGAGGTTCCACAAGCGGTACTTCCTGATACTGTATTTGAAGCAGTTGTTCGAATTCCTTATGATATGCAAGTGAAACAAGTTCTTGCTAATGGTAAAAAGGGGGCTTTAAATGTGGGGGCTGTTCTTATTTTACCGGAGGGGTTTGAATTGGCTCCCCCCGATCGTATTTCGCCTGAGATTA